TCCAAAAAAACGTACTTCTATATCAAAAAAACGTATTCGTAAAAATATTTGGAAAAAAAAGGCATATTGGGCAGCGTTGAAAGCTTTTTCGTTAGCGAAGTCTCTTTCTACCGGAAATTCGAAAAGTTTTTTTGTACGACAAATAAATAATCAAAGGCTAGATTAAATAATATTAATCTGAAAATGGTACTTTTTTGTTTGAAAAAATGGAATATAGTTGATTTTTATTAATTTAATATATTTTATCATTTCCGAATGGGGATTCTTATTTTCCCCATCCGTTCACTTGTTACAAAAATCCAGAATTCTAAATAATTAGAAAGAAATAAGTTTCTATACTCTAACTAACTAACTATATTAAAATATAATAAGATCTTTAGGAAAAGTGAAAATCAAAGGATTGTTGAAACTAATTGACTAAGTTTAAAACCTCTTTTGTAACTTTCGGAATCATTATTTTTCTGGACCAGTATAAATATAGAATATACTCCCAACTCCTTTGATAAAAAAAAAGTCTCTCGACTCATTTAGGTCGGTATTCTAGTTTAGTTAGCTAAACTAGACGCATAATCTGTCAATTTTGAGTGATCAAAAATAGATCCTATATTTGTAAAGGGAGATTGATCAATCTTTCTAATTCTATAATTCTTCTTTCTACAAAGACTTTTTTGATTTGAAGTTTGCAGTAGGTTAGTAATAATTTTTATAGAAAAGCAAAAACTTTTTTGTTAGACAAGATGTTCAGATCAATATCTAATTGGTCTACTAAATCCTAAATCCCCTAGTCTATGGGACAAAAAAAGAACTTAACGGTGAATACAAAGTTCTAAAAATATTTACATAATTTTGGATGTCAGGATGGACTATCATCCATAAAAAGACTTTTTTTGTTCATTGAACAAATGCATTTCTTAGTTGAAATTCATAAAATAACATAAATGATAAATGAATTATTAAAAACTATTGAAAAATGCAAATGAGAAAGAACTTTTTTTGAGTTCTATACTTAGATTGGAGTCATAATTATTTAGTGAGAAGATTTCCGTTTTAGTAGAGCATAAACTTAAACTACGAAAACGTCCTAAAAAATGGACACCTTAAATTCTATAATAAAGATTTGTATTGGAACCTTTCAATGCATATTTCTATTGAATATTAAAAGGGAAACGCTTTTTTCTCCTTTTTCTCATTAATAGAAATTCAAAAAAATATGGAATCCTTCAATCTTCAATCTCGACGATTAACTAAAAATAGATTATTATTATTTCAAATACGCTGGCTGGCCGCTATGGTGAAATCGGTAGACACGCTGCTCTTAGGAAGCAGTGCTAGAGCATCTCGGTTCGAGTCCGAGTAGCGGCATCTATATCATCTTCGAAAAGAGATAGAATAGGGCCTATAATGAAATTCAATTCTGAATTTCAATTCCGTATATATAATTGGATACCCTCTTTTTTAATTATGATATTTTCTACTTTAGAACATATATTAACTCATATATCCTTTTCGATCGTTTCAATTGTAATTACAATTATTTTGATAACCTTATCAGTCGATGAAATCATAGGACTATATCATTCGTCAGAAAAAGGCATGATAGCTACCTTTTTCTGTATAACAGGATTATTAGTCACTCGTTGGGTTTATTCGGGCCATTTTCCATTAAGTAATTTATATGAATCATTAATTTTTCTGTCATGGAGTTTCTCCATTATTCATATGGTTCCGTATTTAAAAAAACATCACAATTTTTTAAGCATAATAATAGCGCCAAGCACTATTTTTACCCAGGGCTTTGTTACTTCAGGTCTTTTAAATGAAATGCAGCAATCAGAAATATTAGTACCCGCTCTTCAATCCCAGTGGTTAATGATGCACGTAAGTATGATGGTATTGGGCTATGCCGCTCTTTTATGTGGATCATTATTATCAGTAGCTCTCTTAGTCATTACATTTCGAAAAGTTCTAAGAATTTTTCGTAAAAACAAGAATTTGATAAATGAGTCATTTTCCTTTGAAGAGGTCCAATACATGAATGAAAGAAGCAATGTTTTACTAAACACTTCATTTTTTTCTTCTAGAAATTATTACAAGGCTCAACTGATTCAACAATTAGATCATTGGAGTTATCGTATTATTAGTTTAGGGTTTATCTTTTTAACGATAGGTATTCTTTCGGGAGCAGTATGGGCTAATGAGGCATGGGGATCCTATTGGAATTGGGATCCAAAAGAAACTTGGGCATTTATTACTTGGACCATGTTTGCGATTTATTTACATACTCGAACAAATCCAAATTTGGAAAGTGTAAATTCTGCAATTGTGGCTTTTATGGGCTTTATTATAATTTGGATATGCTATTTCGGGGTCAATTTATTAGGAATAGGGTTACATAGTTATGGTTCATTTAATTTACATTAAAATGTAATTAAATTCAAAAGATCCTGACCACTACAAAGATAGAATAGCCTATATATGCCTATATATAATATGCCTATATATTATATACCTATATAAAAAATAAATAGAATATAAATATTTTTCAAATAAGTAAGAATATAAGAAAAGAAAACTTCATGTAAGATGTCGCGAACCATTTGAATCACTACACTACTTGATTCAAATGGTTCTCACAAAGCCCAACTCGATTTGTTTCCAATTCATTTTTACTTATTTTTTACTTAACTTAATCTTAATAAGAGAAAAGAAAACTTAAAAGAAAAAAAGACTTCTTTCTCATTGTACAACGAAGAATATTGAAACTAATAGGATTCGTTTTTAATTTCTTCTTTTTTTTCTTGAAAACTATGGATAAAAATAATTAGATATAATAGCTTCCACCTTATCAACTGATAATGAAAGAACGAAATCCGGATAAATACCAATACCGATTATTGGTAGAAGGATAGAGATCGAAACAAATAACTCTCGCGGCCCAGAATCAAAGAAATAAGAGTTTGGAACATTAAATAGCTTGTATCCATAGAACATTTGGCGTAACATAGATAATGAATAAATAGGAGTTAATATCATTCCAATTGCCATTAAAAAAGTAATTAGGATTTTTGGCATTAAAAGATACTTTTGACTGGTAATTATTCCAAAAAATACTAATAATTCTGCAACAAAACCGCTTAGGCCCGGTAATGCAAGAGAAGCCATCGATAAGATACTGAACATCGTGAATATTTTTGGAAGTGGGATAGCCATTCCACCCATTTCATCGAGATAAAGAAGGCGTATTCTATCATAACTTGTTCCTGCCAAGAAAAAAAGAACAGCACCAATAAATCCATGAGAGATTATTTGTAAAATGGCTCCATTTAGTCCCGTATCGGTTATAGATCCAATTCCAATAATTATGAAACCCATATGAGATATAGAGGAATAGGCTATTCGTTTTTTTAAATTACGTTGACCAGGAGATGTTGAAGCTGCATAGATTATTTGTATTGCACCTACTATAATCAACCAGGGAGAAAATAGGGAATGAGCGTGGGGTAATAATTCCATATTGATCCGAACCAACCCATACGCTCCCATTTTTAATAAGATTCCAGCTAGAAGCATACACGTACTATAATGTGCCTCCCCATGTGTATCTGGTAACCATGTATGTAAGGGTATAATCGGCAATTTGACAGCAAAAGCAATAAGAAATCCAATATAAAATATTATTTCGAGTGCCAAAGGATACGATTGATTAGCTAATGTTTCAAAATTGAGTGTTGGTTCATTGGAACCATATAAACCAATACCCAGAACTCCTATTAATAGAAAAATAGACCCCCCCGCAGTGTACAGAATGAACTTTGTAGCTGAATAGAGACGTTTCTTTCCCCCCCACATCGCTAGAAGTAGATAAACGGGAATTAATTCTAACTCCCACATTATGAAAAAAAGTAAAAGGTCTCGAGAAGAAAATGATCCTATTTGACCGCTGTACATTGCTAACATCAGAAAATGGAATAGTCGAGAATCCCGAGTAACTGGCCAAGCCGCTAAAGTAGCTAAAGTGGTAATAAATCCCGTCAATAAAATAGGTCCTATAGAAAGTCCATCTATTCCCAATCTCCAATAAAAATCAAAAAAATTGATCCATTTATAATCCTCCGCTAGCTGGGTTAATGGATCGTCCAATTGGAAATGATAACAGAATGTATAGGTTGTTAAAAGAAGCTCTAAAATACATATACATATAGTATACCATTTGATGACCTTATTTCCTCTATGAGGTAGAAAGAAAATTAAAGAACCCGTCAATATCGGAAAAACTACAATTATTGTTAACCAAGGAAAATAATTCGTGGTAAAGACAAGATACACTTGGACCAAAAAAACCCGCGCTCAAAAATAATATTATTATATTTTTTTATTTTTGAGTACGGGTTTTTGTCGGTAAAAAAAAGAAACTGTATTCAAAATGTATTTAAATGGTTTTTTCTGGAACGTATTAATAACCTAGACCCATACTTTTAGTTGTTTCATCCCCTAAATAAACTCGAACGCTCAAAAAATCCGTTGGACAAGCGGATTCACATCTCTTACAACCGACACAGTCCTCTGTTCTTGGAGCAGAAGCAATTTGCTTAGCTTTACATCCATCCCAAGGTATCATTTCTAATACATCTGTTGGGCAGGCCCGGACACATTGAGTACATCCTATACAGGTAGCATAAATCTTTACTGAATGCGACATTGGATCTATAAATTTTTGAATGTCATAAACTTTCGATCTAGTAAACTTATAAATGAATCATGTATTTATACACCAGATGAATCAATGATTTTACCAGAATTTTTCACATCAATCGAATTCTGGATCAACTCAAGAGATTGGGCCAAGATACTTTAATTTCTTACCTTTTGCTCATATCTACGTATCATATACGCAAATTTATATTCATGCTAATTGAATTTCAATTGATGAAGAGTCTAATTTCTATAATTGATACTACTTATTTATTCAATAAATTCGATTGATTGATACGAGTTGATTT